CTGCTTCATCGCGCGGACTCGAGAACAATCGGCTAGAATTGCGAAATCATCCTAAACGAGCGCTAGTTCGGTCCACCCTTACCTGCCTCTTTAGGTTCCCTGGTTGCGAATCTAATCATAGAATGAAGGTCCGTTTGAAGAAGGGTTCGTGCTCTACCCTTCTGGAATTCCCTAAAACGTCGTTTCGGGCTCCCACTGGCGCTATTTAGCCCTTGAACCGCGACCCGCCCAAGTCCCCGAGGAGACTATTCGCGGCATTTTCTTTTCTGAGAACATAAAAGGTAGGAATTGATGGATTCCATAGTTTTATATTCGAGTTTCCGGTTATGTCTCCGAGCTGGATTCTTTTTATTTAAACCTAGACGGAACGCACCTCGCCTCGATGTTCGGTGTTCTCTGGACAAAAAGGATGTCGACCAGATAAGATATGGGCGTGCAGATGGGCCCGAGTCCAGATAGAAATGGTTGTGAGGGTTAGTTGAGGAATCTAAGTGATTAGTCATCCTACCCTTATTCCTATCTGTATCGTTTCCCTATGAGGAGCCGAAATCGAAAAGGATTCACTTTCGATGTCAACTTACTTCGAATATAGCACAGTGGTAAGCCTTCTATTTTACAGAGGTTTGTGCACGTTCGAATATGGTGGAGTTAGTTAGTTAAGGGTTCGTCGAGCGTATAAGCTATCGTTAGTCGTTGAATATCGAAGTTTCCGCTCATGTATGGGCTCCTTCAACTACCACCACGAATGCAACAATAGACCTTCAATGCGCGAGCTATGGGCAAGCTCGCAGGCCCGGTGCCGGTGTAAGTCGCGGAACTCATTCATATAACACCTTTCAACCCATGACTTGCTACTAAAAAGCACCCTGGACGTACTAAGATAGACCTACATACCAGTAGCCAGAAAGGCAGGTCGACTCAGGCTGTACTCATAAACGCGTTAGGAAGAATTCAAGGCTTCGCTGCTAATAGGAATAGCTTCACAAGCTTTTGTATTCTTTGCATAAGTAAGCATGCGTGCATGCTCATGCTAGAAATGCAATACCGGTCTCAGCCTTTCCACAAAAGAAAGAAATGACTCGCGCTACATGCACCTTCCGACCAAACAAGGCGCTGCTTCTTCTAACTAACTAATAGTGTTGAGATATCTTAAGTAACTTAGTGCAAAATAAAAATAAAAAAATGAAAAACTTATCTGAAATTAGATACGAGGCCAGACAAAGAAAGACCAATCTCGCTGTCAAAGTCAGACCGAGCAGTCTAAGATTGAATAACCCGCAAACCTCATAAACTAGAACTAGTAAGTTTTCTTGTCTCTTCATTATGAGAGAGATTCTTTTTCTTTTATCAGCTCGGAAGTCTATGCTATCTAGATATTCTCTTAGCCAATTCATATCATTTCCGGGAGAAGCATTCCACCGATTGAAGTGAAAAGGTATCACACAGGGGGGATTCGGGTAGATATAGATTTAACTATATAGGATAGCGATTTCACACGAAAGGCGGCCAAAGATGTAATAGGAAAAAATTCCTTTGGGAAAGATCAGCGTTACGATCTGGATTCTAATTTTTTAAAATCTTGACAACCAAATTAAACTTCTTCAAGAAGAAGAATCCTTGTGAACATCGCCTTGGGCAGAGCCCTTCTAGCATCGCTTATTCCGGAAAGCCTTCAAAGATCGGAGTGCTTCACTGGAAAATACTTTTTCTACTGCAGAGGAGATCCCGCATCTGAATCTGAGAAGGAGAGTCTCACCCCTCGGGGTGGCTTACTCATTTCTCTTTTCATTCCTTCTCTCCTTATCTCTTTAGCCCAGTTCCAGGGAAATTCTTTATGAATAAATAAAATATCCAGTAGCAAAGCAATGAGAATACCTTGAGAAGAATTCATCCCTCCACTGTCTACTGGAAGGCGGTCGTGCCAGATTGAAGGTGCAGATGAAGAAGACGGTGCTCTTAGCTCGAAAGGTGGAAGTCACAAAAGAATCATAGCTCTATGGATTGTCTCTCGTCCCAGCCTCACCTTGCGAAATCTTATTTGTTATAATGCTTTCCTTATTCCTATACTTTCTCTACCCTTATAGATGCAGACGTTAAGACTCATGCCATGTTTGCTCCTTATTCCTTTCCTTAAGCAAAGAAGTCAAAGTCTTATTAATGCTAGAAGATAAAGGGCGCTGGCCCTCCTACCTGACTTCTGCCCAGAAAAGAAATGGCTTGTTCTCGTAGGGATAAAAACCACTAGAAGAAAGACTTAAAGGAAGGGAAGCTGCAGACTAAAGGTTTCACTTTTCATATTCTCGAAAGACATCCATATTCTCATCTGGGTTCCTTGCCTTTTCTATCTATCCTCAGCTCTGCCCTAGCTGCAATCTTAGCTTACTCACAGGAACTACCAGATAGCTGCTCCATCTAAACCATTATGACTCTTCTCTAACCCTACAGTTAACAAGGGGCTACATGCCTCATATCCAACTCCCAACTAGGAGAGGAAGTCCCGGGAACAAGAGCTACCATCTACTTTATTCTGTTATGTCCTTCTCATGATCGTAGACCACCATCCTAGCTAGAGGGATCAGAAATTGAAGTTCCGAGGAAAGAGAGGTTGAGTTTGAATAATTCTTAGATAGAAGTCGTTGTGATATAGCGTATATAGATATAGATGGATGACTGGACTTGGCTGCGCCCTAAGCCAAGCTGCACTACGTAGCCCCTCTAAAACCATTACACCTATCCCGTCCAAAACAACATATACCTCAACAGCAGAAGAAGGAATAGGAATGGACCGAATGATGGATAGCGACTGGTTCGGATGCAAGAGAGCCGTGAAAAAACTTTGCCTAATAAACAAAAACAAATAGGATTGATTATGTATCACAATTTCATCACTACATCGAAGGCTTTTTTGTAAATATATTGATAAGATAGCTTGGTACCCAAACAGTATCAATGATTGTGATCCTCATTGTGTACATAATTCGTGTTAGGATCTACCAAATAAATTTTTTGGGTATAGGGCATATAACAAAAGAGTTTCCATTTCTATCGGTCATAAAATAAAAAAAGAAAAAGCAGTATTTCGCGGATTTTTGCCATCACTGGAAAACAAATTGAGCTGTAGGCATCAAGGTAAGGGACCGAGATTATATACTGCTGCAGAAGCGGAATCGAAGTGATTAGAACGGAGCTTTCCAGCGAGGAATGAAGAAGCAAGGGACATCTATACTTTCTTTATATTAACTTTATGTATTCTCTCTTTTAATTGATTGGATAGGTTCTTTCTTTTGTTTACCGTAGTATTAGCTGTACTTCTTTCCTCATGTTTCATTCCCTACTTAGTCTATTAGGGTCATAGTCAATAGTAGTCTTTCGGTTGCTGTACTATTCCAATTTGCCTATTTTCTCTAGTGATTCAAGTTATAGTACTTCCTCAGAGGGATTGAACTAGCCTTTTGACTAAATAGATATGTGCATAGAGAGGTAATCCTTCACTACAGGCAAAAAGGAGAGCGACTTTCCAGCAGAAAGAAGTAAAATAAGAAGCTTTCGGCTGTAGTGAGTAAAATCGGATTTCAATTCCGTAAGCCTGTTAGTGCAACTCGTCTGGAAGATATTTTAAGGTAGAGGGAGTACTGAACCGGAGTTATTTCCTCTCTTCCGAACTTTCCAACAAGTGCTTATGAAAGCGGTTCGATCTCAATTAGTGCTCTATACAGAGTGTCATCATAGAATACCAGTGCCTCGAAACGCGAGGGGACAACTTGCGAAACTCCGGGTTGACACTATACTATGTAGTTTAGCTGGGCCTAAAGAGGTTACTTAGTATATCACTAATAGTTGTGGGGCATATTTACATACTACTTAATGCCTCATGACCATGCACGTCAGACGAATAGCTTTCTCACTATAGGACTTATATATCAAGCTACTTCCCGAAAGAAATGTATGAATAAAGAAAGAACGCATACTCTTACGACTGCTACCGATTGAGGGTCATCCTCGCGTTACAGAGTCCAAGCAACCACTTGAGATGCTGACCCTTATTATATTATATTAGTTTAGCCGGAGTAAAGAATACTCAGCTTCCGCTTCTACAACGGAATATATTATGATTCCATAGCGCAAGAAGATTCAGCTGAAAGAGAGAGATTGACCCTTGGGTAAGGGTCACACTCGGGGCTTCAATAGGTGATTAAGTAACCGACCCCCGTAGGGGTCGGGAGTTAAGAAATTATCTTCGTTATGCCTCTTATTCTTTCTTTATTGTTTTCTGGTAAACTAGTTAAAGTTAATTATGCAATCGTAAATTCATAATCACAAATAATTCAAATAGTCCGAGCTAAATTATATCAAGACTAGGTGTAGTCTACTGCTTCCTTCGCTAAGTAGGAGTTGGATGACTGTGAACACCCGGCGTTGTGTTCATCTTATTGATGATGTTACTGGTCTCACACCTCTCCATATGGAAGAAGATTATTTCGGATGTGGACACCTGAAGATATAAAATGGAATTACTTAGGTGATATTAGTAGCCCTCTATTAAATGAGAGTAGTAGCGGAATGATTTAGGAGTGAGTAGTCGCGATCAATTGAATGAGTTAGTAGTGACTCGTCGTTTGCAACCGTAGGAGTCCTTAGGGGTATTGGACAGTCTGCAGGATTGACCTACGCGTTACATCAAATTAATTCTTTTAGTTTGTCTTTTGACAGGCGTACACCTCCGGGTCCTGTGCGAGAAATGCCAAGGCTTATAACATCCCGCCCGAATCACACAAGACACCTATGTTAGGTATCTTTGTAGTGTACACGGTCTTCCGTGAAGCGGCTATCCCAATCTTTTTAGAGACAAGGGAGCTACCCGTTGATCCTCTACATATAACAGCTGATGTCCCGAGGAGGGCTTAAGTGTTGCAGTTTTAGTTGGAGCGGGGTTAAGACTGTCTGAATCCATCAGTCATTTAGGATTCTTAGGCTCCGGATTTATGATGAAATGATCTAGTCGTAAAGACTACCTGCTTACAGAAGTACTATATATATTTATAGTTATGAACGTACTGAATCTTTCTTCCAACAATAATTTTCACAGGTACGGATAACCCTTTGATTGAGCCTCTTTTCTTGTACTATCAATAATTATTATAATAAAAGCGGTACGAGAAAAGATAAATATATAAGGATGATACTGATACACCGAGTTGAGTCGGTGCTGGGTCTTCAAGCTCTTTCTTTCATGGGAAGTCGTTCACCCCTGATGTAGATAAACTTCCTTACTTCTCGTTTGACTTCGACTCTCTCTTGCCCGCTTGTCGGGCTTAAAGCGGAACTGCGCTTCTCACTAACAGAATAGTAAGTCATCAAACGGAAAGAGTGGCGTTAAAGAGGACTGGGGAGCCTCTCGAAGTCTCCGATCTCACGGCCCTTCGCTTGTGAAGAAGCTTGGCTAGTTCTCCTTACTCGGACATTCAGTTCATCCGACCGCCGCCCATGCTTCAAGATTGAAGTTTGAACACCTATAAAAGAACGTTGTAACGAGATCGCATAGGTCCAACATAAACCCCCTCACAGGCAGCCAAAGATGGGCGAGGATCAACAACTTCGTTAGAATCCCCTTTCGATAGGAACTACTATCTCTAACACAGCCAGATCTGGAACTTCATTCTCCTTCTAAAAATCAAACTATGTAATTATAGATATAGATGCATAACTCCAGCTTCGCTTTCTTTCTATCAACAGAATGGGAACCCTTATTTATCTTGATACGAATCTCCGATTAAGTTAGCTCTTCCGCGCTTGACTGCTTTCTTCGTCACACTTTACTTTGGGCGTCGTAGCGGAGAAAGGCTTGTGGCCTGCCGATTACCTGCTGCCTTAGACGTCTTTCTCTTCTCTTGTTTGTCTCTTAGGTATACCTTTAGCGAAGCGTTCAACAATACCATCGCCATCGGCTGACTCCAATGAAACCATTTCTACAGCAACTCAAAGGAGGAAACGAAGAAGAAAGATCTAATCCCAGGTAATGATTCTACTTCTACTATGGTGCTATTTGCCATTTGTTCTACAACTCACGGTACAAGTATTCCCTAAGTGAGTAAGGAGATGGAAGCGAAACTGCTCGAATGAAAGCTCTAGCGAGGAGGGAAGCGAAGCTGCTCGACGACAATGGATCGAAAGAGAGTAAACGAAGTTGGCGAATCAATAGCAATTAGGGTAAATGAAGTGACTCGACTAGTTAGTCTCGGGATTGAATCAACCAAGGGAGGAGATGAGCTAGCGAATCAGGAGCAGAAACCAAGTGAATTACTTTACTTGGATCTGTTTTTAGCTATATTTCAACCTTTTCTCCGATGGCTTTTGACGATTGGATTTCTCGAGTCTACTTTCCATGCTTTGACCATGTCATTTGGCAGAGAAGAAAAGAAGAGATGCGGCTTTTGACGGATGTTCTTAGGTTCAGCAACAGTTGAGGAGCCAACCTGCTCGACAATAATTCCATAAACACCTAGCGGAGACGGTGACAACCTAAATAGGAAGATTACAACTCCGAGACATTCCAATAGAAAAACAAATTCTAGTCATTTATGCGGCTATCAATGGATGATGGAAAAACCAGCTAGCTCGGATGCTAAGAAACATCGTAAGAGAAGTCGTCCTGACAAACGGTTATTTCAGACCTACGTGGAAAGCTTTCGACAGAAAAAGAAAGTGAGACTCGTGCTGCTAGAGGAATTGATCCGAAAGGTGTTACATCACTAAGGTGCTCTTAGCTCCTGATCACTGGCACTTAGTACGAACAACTACCTTAGCACTACGTTCTGACTTTCCGATTGGAGTTTTAACACAAGTAGATCGCTACCCAGGGCAGATGCCGGGAAGCAAGGTGGTTAAAAGAGTTCTTGCTCCAATCTCTTCGGCGGATCCAACTAAGGAATGAACTGGCTTATTTGTCGTTTTTGGGGAGGAATCCCTTTTTATTTATACTAAATGGTTTTTCCATAAATCATTGGTGTAGCACGTAGGTGGATGAACCCTTATAACATGAGATCCGAGGAAACGCAGTTAAATCGACGTTAAAAAGAATCTGAAAAGGTGCATTTTTTAGGAGGAGTATAATTAGGAGGACGATATACCCACTCATGATCTACTAAGAGGAAAGTGGAAGTTTACTTGCTTGCGTAAGGCGGTAGCTTGATTGGTTCGAATCCAATTCGTGAGCTTACTTTGATTGATCCGGGTCGTCATAGCATTAATGTGCTCTTTTCCTCGGATTCATTGGAACACCTTCTTTTTCAGAGCCTCAAGGTCGTGTTTAAATAGTTTCAAGGCAGCTCGACGACAGCGGGGCTCTCTTTGTAGAAAAGTGGTAGCTGTCCGTATGGACACTTTCCTGTCTTGAATACGTCTTGTGGTTCCACCGGGCCGCAGTCGATTACTATAGACCAATCAATAAGCGACTTCCTGGATCAACATAAGGGGAGATCTAAAGAAAGAATGAAGAGAGAGCAGGACTGAGCGCCTAGCGCGAAAGCCCTTGCGCCTTAGCACAGCCCTTCCCCTTCTGGCCAAGCGAAACTTATTTCCCCTTGAATGAACGACGAACAATAAGTGGCAGACCGGACAAAAGGAAAGTACAAGAATTGATATCATACGTATCTCCGGTGTCCCTCTTGGAGCCACGTCTAACAACATTGGATTCGCGCTTAGCTCTCCCAAGCAAATTACCGTTGCTCGTGGACGAAGGGAGTTAGCTCAGTAGTACCGTGGGTAAGCAGTATGATTTTTATGAACCGCCCGAAAGAAAGATTTATCTATGCCGGTATTTCACAATAGTCGCCGGGATCAGAGAATTAGACAAACCCCCCTCCGGTTAGTAAGAATATTAAAGCTAAACAACTGCGACTGGTTGTAGGGCGTATAGCAACATAACAAGAATTGACACGATGAAAATCAGTGCATTTAAACGCACTGAAAGTGTAATATCCGCATCCTAAGGTTTTATGCATCTGAATTGATCAATACCGTTCATGTGATCGTAAGCTCAATAACGTAGTGAAAGGCGCTGACGAAGTGAAGTAATACCGGGCTTTTTATGCCACTTTTTAGTACTCGATAGCGAAAGATACACAAGGCTGGGAAAGATTGACTTTAAAGGGCCTACATTCGTCTCTGTAAGCATTATAATCAACAACGCTTGACATAGTTTAATAAGATTCTTTAACAGCTTTCCGCTTAACAACAGAGCATCCCTCTCAAATATTAGAGCTCTTGCATCCCTCTCAAATATTAGAGCTCTTGCATCCCTCGATTTATTATCAATTGGCACAGCGGATTCGAGAGCGGCATTTTAAGCATCTCCTTCAGCGCACATTGCCACCAATCTCCGTGGTTTTTCAATGGATTTCCTCGTAAACGAGTTTATCTTTTGACCAAAAGCGTACTTTACCGTGGGTTTTCTCTCATAAAGAGATTGATTCGTCAGAACAGATTCTCTTCCGCATACGGGCGGGATGCGAGGCTCGACGAGCGGGGGCAGTTGTTTGAGCAGCAGATGAAACTGGAATGAAATAAAGTAATAAGCTGTTTTAACCGGGGGTAGTTGGTTATGGAGAGGATGCAAGGCACCTTAATATGACATTATTTAAGAGATATATTCATTCTCTTTCTGCCCCCAGAACAACAAGCACTTATTGCAACCAATGCCACCCAATCCACGGCCAATCAATGCTTCAATGGACTCAGCTGCTTCATCCTCCCTTTCAGGCTTTTGACTCGTAAACTCCGCATCGTAAATGGGCATCTTGATCCGTAACTCGACCCTTCGAAAATGCTCCTTAATGCGCCCATATGGTTCATTATTCACTTGAGAGCGGGGTAAACTCAATCAGCAGGATGCAACAGCCGGAGGAGTTAACAAGACAGCATCTAAACGCTATAGGTTGAACCGGCAACAGAACAGCCAATTGTGAATGGATGATTGCGGGTAGCTTAAATTCAGTTAAGGAAGCGTAGTGCGATCCGGATCTTCAGAAGCTTCTATTCTAAATCTCATAAGTGGTCTTTACGTGCTTTGAATCTCTCTGAACGGTATGTCAATACATTACGCTTTACAACCAAGTTGTTATAGCTTGACTTGTTGTTCTGTTGCTATAACCGATTCAACCGTTTAATCTTATTACTAAGCGATGGCAATTCTTGTTGCTAAGCGCTCCTGAATATTTGACTCTTGTACAATTTCTCCTCTACTATAGTCTCATTCTGAAAGTCTTTTCTTCATGCTGCAAGTTGACTTCACCCCCTGCCGTCGTAACAGCACTTTGGGCGGAAACGACTCTGTTATCTTGCATTAGAGATGAAAAAGAGCTCTCGCTTTTGACCATGGAGATATATACCTACGACATTAGATCATCGAATTTCTCACTAGATGGAAGAAGCTGAAAGATGTTGAATGCTTTCTATCACTAATATGTCAATCCGTTATTGAATCATCGAAGTCAAGAAGAAGTGATGGGCTCGATATCGATATCAGATCCATAAGCGTTAAGAAAATCCCGAATATGCTGACCCGGGTGCAGTAAACGAACTTATATTCTCTTTGCTTTCTTTCAGAAGCTAAGCGCTACAACCTATAGCTTTAAATGAACCTTTCTCACATCCTTTATTTCACCCCGGGGTATACTATATCATACTATACTATACTATACTATACTATATATACTATATTTATTATATTATAAGATATATATAATACAAACGGGTCACCCTACGGGTACCCCGCGGAAGCGGGCACTGGACCGAGCTGAGGCGAGAGGAAAAACCCTACCAACCCCTATCCAATGGAAGAAGATACTTACAGAGAGTGAATGGATCACGGGTGTGGGACATGAACGTAGTCTTCATTCATTACATTGATTGTAAGACTAATTCTTATGCTAACAACCTAAGTAACAAGCCTTTTCGCGGATAGACTTATGGAGTACAACTCGTGCTTTAAGCTTAAGACTCGTCTTATGAATGCCAAAAGGAACTATAAAGGAGCGCTTAGCGACAAAAACAACTAATTCGCTGTAGGTTGAAGCGGCAACAACAAGATTAAATGCCACAGGGCATAGCCACAAGAATTGACTACGGGATGCGAGGAAAAGTCATGATAATATGACTTGGTAGCACGAGAAGAAAGATACGATGGAATTGAACGGGAATCCCCCTGTTCTTCAACAACTGGTGCAGAAGTTAACAACAACAAGATTAGTCCTGCTCCGGTCGATTCTTCACTTGAAGTGCCTCTATGGCTCATAGCAAGGGAGTTCTGCTCTGCTTCTGCTTCGGTGCCCCCATATCCCGGAGTGAATCAGATTCTTCCTCGACGTGACATGAGCGTGAAGGGGTTCAGTTCAGGAGCTCGACGAAGCAAAGGAGTGGGCTGTTACACTTAGCGAAGGGGTATTCATTCACTACCATTGATTGTAAGGCGAACGAAGATACTTAAAACCCTATCTCTGCTTTCCTCACGTATGTTTCCCTATCGAGTGGGTTTCGCGTGTCTTAAAAGGTCTTATTTTCGATTCTTTCAGAACCTTCGGCCCCTCTCCCTAACGGTCGAGCTCTTCTTAGTCCCTATGTCGTTAACCAAGCGCAATAAAGGATTAACCGCGGGCTGCTCTTATTTGCCGTCTCTCCTTATTTCCGTATAACCCTATCCTAAAGTCGGGCACAGCTCCGTTTCCTCTTAGTATCAGTCGAGTTCCTTCGCCTTTCACTCATCACATCGGCTCACAGACTCATTCTGAGGCTTTAAAGCCAATCTTTCCTTGTGCCTAGTGGTTCCTTATCATATGTGATAAAAGCGGTTTCAAGGGTATTATTTTCATCGTCTTTAGACTCGTCTGCGGGCAAGGAGTTTACTTGATATGCAGCTAAGCGAGAAAGAAACCGGTAAGCAGTTTCGAAGGAATCTTATTGCGCTGGGTCTGAAGGGGAATCCTATAGACTTTGCCCCATCGCTGCTTTGGGGAATAGGGCGCTTCCTTTAAGCCCTTCTCGACGAAACCCCGTGTTTTTTCATTACTTGAAGAAGAGTATCCCTCGGGAAAAGGTCACCATCGGCTGCTACAGGTAGGGCATCGGCTTCTCCGGCAGCTTGATTGCTTGCCTTAGCTCCGCTTCCTGTTGTTATAGATTCACTCCGCTTGGTTGCTCCTGTTCCGAAGCAATGACCTCTTTCCCACTTCACCGTGGAAGAGGAAACTGCAACCTCGGTTCAATGGGTTAAACAACGGGTTGATTGGTTGCCTCCTTCATTACATTCACTCCTTGATTGATCGGCTTCGCTCCTCTCGTATTCAATCGATACTCACCCTACCGGCAACCTGTATCTCATAACCTTATCGTTATTGTCGCTGAAAGGAAATAACGTATTAGATGTATTATCTATGATTCTACATGCATTCTGAGTTCTTGGTTTCTTAGATCGACCGATCGATCGCGAACCTAGCCGCCCACAGCGCCTAGCCTCGAGTGGATTGCGGTCCCGCGACGCGCAGAGAACCGTCTAGCAGTAGCGATCGCTTGAGCGATCTAGTTGTCAAGGAACTTGTTTCACCGGAGAAATCGTATAATAACTGCGTGTAAGACTTTCATGTAAAAAGTGATGAAACTCCGTGTTTTTCGCCTCTTTCCCTTGTTTTAAACAATATATGAAACCCGATCGAATCGACTGCCACTACGTTGATTCGGAAAAAAGGCTTCATTAGACGTTTAGCCGTTTGGAAAAGAAGAGGGACAAAGGTGCTCGACCGTTAGGAAGAGGGACTCGTTTTCAGAATCGAACAATGACCTGGATCCAAGCTCTCGACCGAAGATGGAACACCTGGAATCGGACTTAGATAGAACACCTGGAACCGCACCCTTGGCTTCTTCACTTCTTTTCCCGTACCGTTTCGGGTTGATTCTTCTTCCAGAACCTTGTCATTCGATTAGGGGCAAGCCGATGCAACTCATCAAAGCCCGTGAAACTCCTTCTAGTGGGATAGCTCCTGAGACAATTCATTCACTTTGCCCGGCATGGAATTTTTATGCTCTTGCTACTGACTGGTATACTATCCTGGCCTGGTTATTCTTTCCATTCATGTAACAAAACTAGGGCGGAAGTCATCCCAGGTTGTGAAACAAAGAAAGGCGAAAGAAGGAAGCAGGGGCTAATGAAAATAAGGCCTTTGGGCCACGTTTAGCACTCTCAATAGGTATTCGTACACGACACCACTGGAACAGGGCTTTGAAGCGCCTACATTCGCCTTATAATCGTACGAGGACATGCCAGGTTTGTCGCGCCATAAATTGCCTACTTTGCCAGATAAGAAACCTGTAAAGCAAGAGAATCGAAGGATGAACGCTGACACTCAGTTACTGGTCAAAGAGGAAGTAGAAAGCGGCGTGATCAGAGTAGCAAGATATAGTGAGTGGATTCCATTTTTTTAATACAGTTCGAAAGAAGGATGGGAAGATGAGGCACAAAGGTGCTCGACCGAGGGGCCGACGGAGGTGGTGAGTGGGATTACCGGGACTTGAACAATGCTACTCCGCCTATCCCCGTGGCAGATATGTTGGTAGATGCAGTGGCTGGTCATGAGATCATGTCGTTTATGGATGGAACAGCGGGGTATCACCAAATTCCGGTTGACTATAGTGAGAGGATCGCCACAAGACAGCGTTTAGGTGTCCTGGCTTTACTGGAATCTTTGAGTGGTTATGCCCTTTGGGCTCAAGAACGCAGGAGCTACATATCAGAGAGCTATGAACCGGATCTTTCACGAGGAAAGATCTTAGAGGTTTACATTGATGACGTGGTTCTGAAAAGCAAGCAGCGAGGAGATCATATCCGCTCTGAAAGAGAGAATGCGCCTTCACAAGCTAAAGATCCAGCAAAGTGCGTGTTCGGAGGGTGATTTCTTGGGATTCTTAGTTCACCAGAGAGGAATTGAGGCACCAACGAAGGAGGTGAGCAAAATCCGTGATCGATGCTCCACCACCTAAGACTAAGAAGGAGTTGCAGAGATTCCTGGGCAAGATCAATTTCCTCATAAGGTTCATATCTAATTCTGCTGGCAAGATACAACCATTCACTCCGCTCCTGAAGCTGCAAGGAGAGAAGGAGTTCGTGTGGGAAGCGCAGCATCAAGAGGCGACAGAATCAAGGCGCGAGCCCACCAGTCCCGCCCCGCTCAAATTATATATTTCTGCGTCAGAATTGTCAATTGGGAGCTTGCTGTGTCAAGATAATGAGAAGCGAGTAGAGCATGCAGTATTCTACTTGAGTAGAACCTTGACGGATTGCGAGACAAGTCTCCAATGGAGTTTGGCATTGTACTTCGAAGCATGCAAGTTAAGACATGTTATCCTTCAGCCCAGACAGATTCAAATATATGTTATCAAGGCCTATATTAAGAGGCCGGATTGGGAAATGGATCCTGGCTCTGTCAGAATTTTCTTTACAATTCAAACCTCAGAAAGCAATGACAGGACCAGAATTCCTTCGAGACCATCCAAGCACCCAGATTGAAGAAGGGAGCTCGCTGTGGGTCTGATTGACATAGTACCATGGTCTTTGTACTTTGGTAGTATGGGTCCAAAACCGGCAGGTGCAGGTATAGCTTTGGTAAGCCCTTCCGGTGACAGGTTTGCATATTCTTTTCAGCTGGGGTTTGAATAACAATCAAGCTGAGTATGAAGCCCGGAGATATTGGTGGAAATGGGGGTTAAGAATGTTACGATCAGAGGTGACTCGTTGCTCGTTATAAATCAACTGGCAGAGAAGTTTAGGTGTGCAAGGTGATATGGAATATCCCATATTTTCATAGAGCTGTAGACTTGCTAGATGAATTCCATGAAGTCTCGCTGCCCTCCCCTTTATAGTATAGTCGAGCTCTAAACCCTCTCCTTTATGGTCGACTTTGGCCCTCGAGCAGAGAACTTTGCTGCTAATGAACTTGCGCAGATTGCAACAGGTATCAGCTTGGCTGACGGAGTGCGAGAAAGGATTCTGAAAGAAAGCAAGCTACCTTCCAGAAGAGACGGTTCTGAAAGAAAAGACCGGAAGAAGCCCAAAATAAGGTTATGAAATAAAACCGCGAGTTGCATTCCTGATAGGGATTCGCCCACGATGCCTAAGGAACAACACTTTAAAACGCCTACATTCGTCTTACAACCGATGCAATTGAAAGAAAGGCGAAGGAACTCGACCGTAGGGACGGACTCGAACGACAAGGGGAGGGCTGCTAAGCGAAAAGCCCATAGCTGTTTCTAATGACTTCTTGTTAAGCTAGGCAATCTAATTGAACAGCATGCTTACTAAGGCGAATTCCGATCCCTTAAATCCTATCTTTGCTAGCCTTGCGTGCGACTCAGGAGTACCTAAAGCGCATTTAGGGTGCGCTAGTCTCTCCGTATAGGGATAACCCGTGGGGCTAAGGAACAACAGGGAAAGGCCCGTGGGGGCTAAGGAACAACGCTTTGAAGTAAGGCAATGCGCAGGGAATCCAAGAGATGAAGAAGAGTATCCAAAGCGGGAGTCGAGGTGCATAGCAAGAGACAAGAAAAGAAGTAATCTCGTATCGGTTCCGAATTCCTTGCATCGGGCGCATAGAACCCCATGGGTGAATCCCTATCAGGAGTGGCCCCCCTTATTTTGTATTAGTTAGTTTCCCCGGGTGAAATAGCTCCTCCTATAAAAGAAAGGGGTGCGGAAAGCGGAATACTTGAGGCATGTGGTTAGTGCAGAAGGGGTATCAGTGGATCCTAGCAAGATTGAGTGCATAAAGAATTGGGAGAAGCCAAAAAGACTTAAGGGGGGTATAACTCCTCTTGTTTCACAACCTCCTGCTGATCAGAATGCTGCTATCCGAGCCGTGCCAAAAGTCCGTGGAAAGAGAACCTGTTTCCGAGGAAGGAATCCGGCAAGAACGATTAGCCAGACAGAACGGATGGAGTGATTTCTTTCACTTCGGATTTATCGAATGTCGTTTGACCGAAGAAGGGATTCAATTGCATCGACTCCGCTCCCTCTCTTTTCAGTCGAGTAAACTCCCCGAATATCAACATTGTTTCTTTCTTATGCCACAGGTAAAACATATCGAACAGTTCCTTAGGTTCCAACCACCCTTGATTCAACGGCAGCTTCTTCTTCGAAAGTTACTGAACTGTTATCCGATTCCATGTCTTTTTGCCCGTCAGCTGTACCTCGACCCGATTAATGAACGGATAGATTTATTTGATTCCGAAGCCTAGTCAGACAATCCAATTCGCGTTGTTTTCCCGGCCGTGGAAGCGAAGCTAAGAATCAACAGGCGCTAACCGAGTTACCTGCTACCGTGCCCCATTCTCTCTTTCCGCTAGCTGTTCAGGGGAATAATTAAAATAAGGACTTTTAAGACACTTTTAGCGCACCCGAGGTAAAAACTCCTATGAGGTAATCGGAGATTGACTTTTAAGTATCTTCATTCGGCTTACAATCAATAGTAGCCAATGACCCGTTCAATTGCATTGCCTTGTCATCGGGGAAGGCCCAAAAGGGGTGGTAGAACGAGGGCTTTCAAGGGCCTCAACCGATGGTCGATCCGCTTCCTCGTCTCTTGGCTCTTCCTATCCTTAAAAGCTTTAGTATTAGTACCCCTCCCTGATAGGGATTCCCATTCACTCCTAGGAACTTAGGGCAAAAGGATCGGAATTCCGAACAAGCATTTTCCAAAGGAAAGAACAACCGCCAACCGAATACCTGTCTTTAAGAGCGAATGGGGGATTTTTAAGATCTTTATCTTTTCCGGGTTCATGAATTGGAGGTTTTTCCAGGTTCCTTTATTAAAGGGAATCCTTATGAACTCCTTCCTCAGGAGAGGCTTTCCTTGATTCAACGGCAGCTTCTTATCCGGCTGCTTCGCGCACCTCGGAATCGGGCAAGTAATAGAAAGTTCCTTCGTTGGTTGTTGCATCGGAAGAAACTTGAATAGCAGAGGTTGGTTCCAACCAACTTTCACGAGAAGGGATGAAAGAGCTCTACTATTTAGGTCAAGCCGGAATGCATACGATCCCATGCCAACGGGGAAGAAAGCTAGACCAAGGGTTTAAAGCTCGACTATAAAGGAGAGGAGACAACGGCGGGCTTCTTTTTTGAAAGTTCTGTTAGGTTCTTAGTAGCAGTCGGCGACCCATCATAAATAATAATGACTGAAACAAAACGCGCGTACAACCATAAAACCGGAATTTCCATACCATATTAGTCCAACTTCGTACTTGTTACCGGCGTAGAAAAGCTCTCTCTTTTAATTCCCAAAATACGTCCGATAGCGGTCCGGTGTCTTCGAGCTCTTTAGCCATTTTAGCAAGACGCTTCAAGGACTCCTCCACACTAGCGGTTCTCGGATTATCTAGGGCTCGCGCCCCACGCCCCATCCAATCCCCAGTTGGGTCCCATTGAGCCATTTTCTGGATGATTTTAACCTTGACCTCGAAGAGATCTTGGGCTTCCAGGTGGGTTATCATTATGATGTCCGGAGAGGGAACAGAAATGTATCGCCCCCATAGGGCTAATGCGGCCTTCTTAGCTAAGCTTGTAATTACTGTAGCTCCCCACGGAAGAACATGCTGTAAGATAGTGAATGGACCACGGGTGTGGTACATGAACGGTATTTTCAATTGTTGCTACCACCCTTGCAACCAGTTGTTGTTTAGCTTTAAAATGAACCCCTGTTACTACGTTATAGAATTCATGCTATAAGAGAGTGAATGGCTTCCGGGGGAAGGCATGAACGGAATCTTCATACATTGGCTGTTATTGTTGCTAAGCGCTGCAACCAGTAAGCTTTTAGAATGACTGTCTTGGTGAAGTAATGGCAGCTGATGCTGAAGCTGAAAGATACTTTTTCGGAGTAGTGGCATCTGGAAAGAAGGAGTCGCTTGGGCGAGCGGAGTAGGAAGACCTTGAGCGGTGAAGTTCCCAACTAAAGGCCTAGCCGAAGGAGAGGCACAAAGAAGCGGGAAGCGGCTTAGGAAAGTGGAGATTGAATCGGATGCACTCCTCGTGTTTGTATGTTACGTAGAATTAGAAGTGTGATTAATTGGGTCAAAGATACCGTTGTAGGCAGTTTTAACCGCTGTTCTAGGTTCTAGAATGGGGGATTCCTATTGAGGCATTAAAGTGGGTTTCTTTCTTCATCTTCCTTAGGGGAGAAGAGGCTTTAAAGCCAATTACATAAGCAGCAGTTCCCTAGCTCCGGGCTTATCCTACCCGCTAGGCTCCCGAAACTACGGTAAAAAGCATCGGAAATGGGAATAGCCACCAGCGTAACGAGATCGGAGTCCCTAAAGTCTTGAGCCGCTCCCCTCCTGGCAGTATCAATTGACTAAAGCCTATCGAGGCACTAAAGTTGAGCTTCACTCTTCTAGGCTGCTGCGAAACCGACTGCTAGCGGACCAAGGGACCGGGTGTTTGTACCTCGCGCTGCTTCGGCTTCTTTTGCGGAGGAGGGAAGTAAAGCCCATAGAAGCTTAGAAGTAGGATCCAGGGCATCCGAGGAAATGCCAAGTGTAACGAGGTAGAAGGTTACTCGACTTGAGGGGACCGAAACTGCGGCTGCATCTTTAAAATAGGTAGAACCACGAGGACCTGCGGCTAAGGTCAAGCCTAACGCCTTTGAAGCAGAAGCCGACTCAGGAGATGGGGAAGCAGATGAGGACTCAGAATCGGAAGGTGGCAGCCCCGAACTCAATCCAGTTGACGGAAGAGGAGCGGAGTCTGCTAAAAGTAGAGGAATTCAAGAGCTCGACAGCCAATCGAAGCCGTAAAAAGGAACTTGTTCCTAGGGGTAATTTAACTTATTATGCTATAAGTAAAGAAAAGGTCAATTGCGCACCGAGCTTCTGACTCGACTTCAAGTGCTGTGCACTCTTCGGACCTCTCCTCGTGATTCATTACTCGAGTACTCGATCGGGTGGGCAGCCAACAAAGGCCTTATTGCTGTTCTAACCTGCTGTGGCAGCGGCTGCTGCTATAACTCCTTCAACCAGTAGCTGTTTAGATTCCATGTCTTGTTGTTTAAGTAGAATGTCTTGTTTAAGTATCTTCCATTCCATTTCATTCCTGCTTACAGAGAGTGAATGGCTTCCGGGGGAAGGCATGAACGGGGTCTTCATTCAGGCTGTTATTGTTGCTAAGCGCTGCAACCTTTAATATTATGACTAAGCCTTGTCAACGGTTATTGAAGCAGAAGCTGAAAGAAAGTGAATGGACCACGGGTGTGGGACATGAGCGGGGTATTCATTGGTTGTCGAGCTGCTTTCGCTCCTCTCTCTTTGTTCGAACCACTTCGTTCCTCTTCATCTACTAGTTCTTCCTTTTCTGCCTCAGGTCTCGCTTCGTTTTGAACCTCCGGTCGAGACACTTTGGCCCTCTCCCTTCCGTCGGGATCTGAGAGAAAGTCATTGTATGACGATTGCCGGGTTTATGGATTTATTAAAGAAAAGGAACCCGTTTCGCTTTCTAATCTTCCTATGCCACCGGCCTTAGTAAAGTCAAGGCACCTATGGGCTTTAACCTATCGAGGCGTTAAAGTGGCAACAATGCCCGCTGCGGCTACGGAGTCTTCATTTCATGGCATTTCATTCCCTATCGCACGAAGAAAATTATTCTCTTACGATATTTCTAGTAAGAATATTAAAGCTTAAGAAAAAGAGTGAAAAGGTATTTCGTGGCATCATCGATCTATAATACTTGATGAATCAAAAACAGTCAATTGAACTGATCCTTCAGGACCAGGTGGCTATCCTTTCATTCCGCTCCCCATCTCCCGACTCCTCTTCATCATCTGAGTCATCGCCTGATTCTTGGTCTGCGGCTGCCAGTAACCTGTACGGGGCAGGTTCGACACGAGCCAAAAGTCCTGAATGAGCCCCAGGCCCAGATGGCTTATTAACTCGATAAAGTCGTGCAAGGGGCGAAGTGACTCGCCCGTAGTGCAAGGATTTAGTAAAAAGATTCTCGCTAATGAATCAATTACTAAATGTCAAGGGTAATTGATTCACATGCTTAGGCCCCAAGCCCCCCTGATCCATTTGATGCCGTAAAGTCAACTTTATCATTCTCTGTAAACGGCTGCTTCGTCTCCTTCTGCTTCTTCTACGGCTGAGTTGGCCTCTTCTCCTGCTGTTGCGGAGTTTCCTTGGTGTTAACTCCTTGCCGTTTAGAGATTCACCGATGTCAACGGCAGCTGGAACAGCCACTGCAGCTGGATCTCCTACTGCCGCTGGGGCGACACCCAATATATCTTCCTTACTTGATCTTAGATGTCAACGGGCTAACGAGAGTGAACTTCAGCCTTTCGGATCGGGTAACACTAGTAGATATGAAGAGGTTACGAAGACTGTAACTTAAGAGGCTTGATGAGCAGCCGGTCCTGGGCAACCAGTTTCGCTTTCAAACGAAGTTCCTTTCCTCGATTTCATAGCAAAAATCCCGCCCAATTGAGATACTTTTTCTCGCTTAGTGTATTAGAGAAAATAAAAAAAGAAATTCGGAATGAGCGCACTGCCGGACCATGAAAACGTTCTAATCTACCTTAGTATCTTCACCTTCGCTGCAAAAACAAGAAAAAATTAGCTCAAGTGAAGGGGCCCGCCTCACCACTCCCCTTCTCCTTTTCACGGAAGCCACCAAACCACAGGGGACTCGCCATGAAAAAGGCCTGCTCTTTCACTTGGTTACTTTGGCCCCTCTGCCAAACAGGATTCAATCCAGCCCGGGGCTACCCTATTTACCGGATCCTTAGAGGTCTGCCCGTCCGGCGGCGGTACCTCCTTTTTTTAGGGCAGCACCCGAGTGCCATCTTTACATAAGCCAGCGCGGCCTACCCGCTTTCCTTTCGGTCAGCTGCCCCTCAACCGCTTCAGAGGACTTTCGCTGACTGAATCCATCGTGCAACCATCAAACCAGAGACCAAAGAGAAAGACTCCAAGGGTTAATTTTTTATCCTCCTCGTCAAAGGCTTACACAAGAAGGATTAATTTATGAAACTGCACGATCGGAATACGGATGAGATCAAAAAGGCCATCATTGGGGCAAACGATGCAATAGCTTCGGTTAGAGCAAAGCCCAAAATAGCATAATGACTTATCCTTCATGCTGCGGAATCAGCATCGGACTCCCAACCGCCCGGTGGGCGTAATCTAACCTTCTCCTTCAACGTGGAAAAGGTTTGAGATTCTGAGCCACTCGCTTCGAGGTCATTTAGAGAATTAAATAAATCCAGCAAATGCGGCTCTCCGGTTTTGGTACGCGGATTGTCGAGCGCCCGAGCTCCCTGCCCCAGCCAATCACCCGTGGGGTCAAGAACGGCCATGGTTCGAACAATGGGCACCTTGACCTCGAATAGGTCTTCGGCATTGTTCTTGGCCCACTGATCCTCTTCAGGAGTCGGCGCATCTATGCTAGATAGCAGACGCCTCTTTATTGAAGCTACGCAATCCCCCCCCACGATTTCGTTATCTTGGTATGGATAACGTACTACGGGGGGTGCTTGATTGACGACGGGATCATTCCCCCGATTCGGATTTACTGAGGGCTCCCCGGTACTTATAGTTCTTGATGGGTCAACGGACTCTAAAATAACTCTTTCGTCAAAGCTTCTCCATCGCCTTGCCGAGGAATTTAAAGACCCGGACGTATCAGAGTGTCGACCATCTGACACCTCCGATCCTGTCATTCCGTCGCTGTCCATGGTAAAAATAAAAAATGACAAAAAAATAAGGGATAAATAGTCACTTAAAAAAATTCTGAGAAATACAAAAAAGAATGAAACCAATATGGAGAGTATCATATAGATGAGGTTTTGTCCCCACGATGCCTTTTTGTTCCTAACAAAATAAAGACGGAACAAGAAGACGAAAACAATCAAGACGATAAAACAGATGAAAATCGAAGACGGAGAACCTATTATAGCGCTTCCTTCTGATCCTAGAAAACGTCCGAAAAAACCTGCTACGGAACTACCGAGAAGGGGTATCAAACCCCGAAAACGAATTGGTACCATAGTCGTATGAACCTTGATTCTCTCGCTCCTTGCTCGCGGAGCGGCATACCGGAAAAAAGAAAGAATAAGTAGAACCATCATATCATCTTTCATGCACTCGAATCCGCATCCGAATCGCCACCTCCCGGTGGTCGTAATCGAACGTTTGCCTTTAGTGTGTCAAAGGCCGGGGAGTCGAACCCCCAACTAGGCCCGTTCCCGCCCGGAGGGACCGCCTGACGTCATGTTTTAATCAAAACACTGCCCTTACAATAAGCAGGGCGCTGCGCGGGGTTTACTCTTATTTTATTATTATATATGATAATATAGAAAGCGGGCCCGAAAGAAAATATAGAAAGCAAGGTAGATCGCAATTCAAAAGAAGGAAGATGAAGAAAGAAAGCAAAACGAGGCCACTGTTACAAGGGGCTCTTCCGCACTCTCACCATCGCCCAGGGGCTTGGTCGCTCTGTTGGGGCTGCTTCCGCTGTCGTGGGGTAAAACTGCCTATGTTCTAGGCCGCCCTTTTAACCGTAGTTTCGGGTTCTGGAATGGGTGATTTCCCGACGTTCGTCTGACCGAGGATCCCACTTCTTAGTCGATTTCATAGCAAAAATCCCGCCCAATTCATAGTCAAATTCCCGGGAAAACGCGCTTTTTCCCCGGTTTTTGACCTTTCCCTGAACTAAGAGCATTAACAAGATTTCTCCTGTGCGCGAGCTCCTTGGTTTCCACCAAGAAACGACTAATAGGTACTGCCATACGGTGACCGGCTTCGCGAACCCATTTCGGGCTGCTCATGGCTAGGCTCTATGGGCGCATGGGTTCTCGATCAATCGGTCCTTGGTGTCACCAAGAACTCAGATAGGAAAGGAGCGAAGCAACTCGACTCAAAGGAGAGGAGTTACTTCTTCACTTACGTTAGAAACATACCCCTTAGGGATAGGCAGGGCTCGAACCTGCCGAGAGAACCAAATCTATACCGCCTAGCCACGGATCACTTACAGAATCTTACGCAGAAACCTGTAGCAATCGGGAGCCACTTGCTTCTCTTAATGCCACACCCCATTCCTCCCATAGAGAAGCAAATAGAGAACGAAGCCGACTTCATTATGTCTCTGCAAGACTGTTGCCAACCTTCAAGGCTAGCATTCGTCCCCCTGCATCCAGGGCCTCCAAATAGAGAACGAAGTTCTTCCCTTACGCACGCAATTATGAGAGAGCGCTTTTAACAGGGGAAAGCTAAACAAAACACACTTTTACAAATCCTAAAACTAACATCAATATGTAGGGCTGCACATTTTTCCCACAAGAACAAGTGAAGCAAAGAGGGGGAAATTCATGTATAAGCTTCAGGATACGGACCATATGATCTATCCATGTCAAATAACAAGGGATACCAATCATATGAGTAAACCCTACAAAGGCAGATAACTTTGATTGCACAGATATCATCTCAATCCCACGCAACACAGATGAAATTGGAAAGCAAACATGAATAAAACCACTAGTTCTCCCGGAAAGAGAGAACATGAATCCACATAAAAAAAACATTAAACCGGATGATTTAGCATAAGCTGCCGGAAAGAAAACATGGAAACAAGGGAAGCAAAACAGGCAGCTGCAAGATCCGCCTACTCCGACATAGCAGCAGCATCATCCTCCTCATTTGAATCAGCAGAGACCGTCTCTTCAGAGGTTTCTTCATCCCCCTCCCTGGAAAGTCAGATTAAAAGGGGAATTAATGAAATGAATACTCCGTTCATGTGCTATACGCGCTGCAACCGGGTCATATTCTCATGTCTTATTACGCGGTTAAGACTCCCTTGAAAAGGTGAGAGACCGACGGCGCCCCGCCCATGCCTCTTTCACGTTCAGCCTTCCAGCAGAAAACCCCTCGCGGCCACTAATAAAAAGAAATAAGGAGTTCTAACCCTTGGCGAATACCTCTCGAAGGGATAATTCTACCAAACGTCCGAATCGAATAGGATACCGTTTGGCATAGTCAACTCAATAAACCTTTCAGGAAAACCCAAGCCCCCGCTGCCTTCTGTCGACTTTTCCTTCCCCTCCTCTCCCTAACGGTCAAGTTGCTTTTGCTCCTCTTCCGCTGGTCGAGCCACTTCGTTCCTCTTCTTCCTTTTCTTCAAGGACCGCTTCATCCTCAATCGTCGCTCCCCGCCTCCTTCTCCAAAAGATAAGTAAACAAACGAGCCGCAGGCCTCGGATAAACTCGTACAACGGATTAGCGCTCCACTCAGCCATCTCTCGAAAAGGAGAATACACTATGTTACCCTATCTTTGAACCTAGGCCACTGGTAGCCGCAGAAGCGGAGGGGTCGCTCCAGCAGCAGTAGCCGTCGTTGATTGAGCTGCGATCGCAGTTGATTGAGCAGGATCTAAAACTGATGAAGCTGAATAGTAACTAAAGTTATTGTATTAATGATAAAAGTACCTGGGGAGGGGAATGAAAGTGCTTGGTGTCACCAAGTGAATCTGGTTAGCTCCGAACGGGGCAATCGAGGATACAACCTTTAGTAAGAAGATTCCTTTGAAAGCGAAAGGGTGGCAGCCCACAGGTGAATTAGAAAATGAGGGGGCTAGGACCCACGGGGAAGGGCGGAGCTCAATGCAGTTGTTACGAGTTCCTATGAAGGCTACGAAAGAAAGCCAATTAATTCTGTACGGTAGTCCCGCCCACAAAGCCGCTCTAGATGCTGATTCTTATTCTTCATCTGGGTGGACGGTGCTGAGGAGAAAGGTTGCGAAGCGGCCGAAGCCGTGAGAGCGGTAGAAATGATCGCTACCATCTTGCACTCAATCGAAAGGACCCTGCCTAAACTACCAAAAAGGCTTCGATTCGAGATTATAACTCTAAATGGATCTCTAATTGGCTTTTTCACTTGCTTAACACATCTATAGCACTTCCTCCCTCTTACCCTTATACAATGGATCGCCATAGAAAGGCTTAGCAGAAGGACAGGATTAAACTGGCTTTCCCCGCTTACTCACTGTATGGATTGTCCCTTGCTGAAACTAGATATCCTTCCGCCACAGACAGACTCAGAGGATTCCGGTGGGATTGAATCCTGTCAAGGAAGCGGCACTCTAGAGGGGAAGGAACTGTCTAAAAAAAGAGCTCATTTGCTCATTCGCTTACACCCTTACAAGAGCACTTACAGGACAGGGAGAAATACTAGACATATTAAAATGGTACTTTGCTACTGGTTAGCGAGTCAGAGACGATTACGAGGGCTCCCAACAAGACTATAGTTGCTAGTAAGATTCATGAAAGACTTTTACACTACAGAAAATATGCTAGGCCTAGTACTGGTAGACACCTTATATCTATTAGTATTATTACTCGTAGTCTCCCGTAAGTTCAGGTACGCTTGGTATGAAACGTATTCCTTAGGCCCTTAGTCAAAAACGCAGGGAAGCAACTAAAACTGTAATTGTAACTGGATACCCCTCTTCACTAGCCTCACTGGCTTCCACAGACTCAGGGGTTTTATGTACTACTGGAAATAAGATATGCTAGAATGGAATATGCTAATACAGGACCATCGATAAGGAAGGACTTCAATTCAACTGTTTCGATGGGACTAGACAAATTAGCCACATCCAAGGGATCTAAAAAAAAAAGGGAAGTCAGAACTTGCTGGCTTTACTTGCTTTGCCTTCAAAAGAGGTTATGGTTACACTTCCCCTTTCTGGCTTGCTCATATCATAAAATAACTTTCTTGACCTGGCCGGGGTCTAAACTTTCCACTTGTACCAGTATTGAGATGTTTTGGATTTTTCTTTGTCGCTGGTTCGGACGTGCATCGGCGGCCCCCTTTCTACTTCAATCGTGGAAAGTCAGAAGCAAGAGTCATTGATTCCTGACCCCCTTATCTACGACAACTCCAGATCAACTAATCTTCCTTCTAGTTGAGAACCACTAAGGGTAAGAGCAGCATCTTAGGTCTGATGAGAGCTTGATCTACTCTACGACAACCCTGATTGTTGTATTCTCGGTCCCCTACCTTTACTATTATTAGTAAAGCCCTCTCCTTGGGATCCCCATCTGTGTAACATAAGACTTATTGTATTGCGCGCTGAACTATTTAGCTTTCTCCTAGTGCTTCCACCCGCGGTTCTTCGTTCCTCAGCTCTTTATTGCTTTTATCTCGACACACAGCCCGCTTGTAGGCTTGTTAGCTTCGCAACCTCTGCTCTGGAAGCAGCTTATGCCACGGACCTTATTGAGCACCGGGATAGGAATATTAATAAGGCTATGTGCGAACTCTCGTAGATCACTCCCGGATGTAACCCTTCTGCTGTCTCGTAGCGTAGCCCATCCTTATGCTATCCATAAGCCTTCTCGTTGACAACCACATAGGGATAGGAAGATGTTGAACGAATAACGAGTTCAGTCAAGCAGGATGTTAAAACAGAACTTGCTCGACCACAGCACAGGGAATTCCTACTTAAAGAGAAACAGAGGCTCGTTTAACGAGCTGGAGCCTATCTTACTAATGGCCAAAGAGTAGGCGATTGAAAGACCGGTATGCTCTAAAAAGAAAGTCAAGGATAAGCTTGCATTCTAGAAGCGGTAGCTTCCGAAGGATATAGGTAGAGTGGAAGCCTTCAGCCTTTCATTTTCTTACTATAGGTATAGGCCAAAACGTACACGAGTAAGAGGAAATACGACCTCTTTTAGGCGGGATAGGTTATTTAGGATCCCTACTCTTTCTTTTTATTTTACCTTGTCGAAGTAGAAAGATAGTTCTTACTGAAGTACAAACAGCTCACCTCTGCTCTCTCGCGACTATGGCAGGGCGGTACACTAGATAAAGCTAAAAAACCCAAAATTTATTCTTCCCCCTAGATTAAACTTGATCATCTTCCTATATCCACATTACTTGATACCATAGCACAAAGCCACAAACGATCGCCATGCACTTGATCACTTACACAAGCAGTATAAGCTTCCCTCCATAGACTACAATGTCCATTAAGCCCTCATTGCACCCCCAAGACTTCACATAATATGGCACCCATTTGGATTTTCATCACTGAACAAGGCGAAGGTATCGGAATCGTCGGAATAGTAGGGATGTGGTGGATAGTTGGGTTATGGTGGATGGGACGGCGGTGGCAAAGGCATCTTATATAGATGGACCGAAACCGGACCTAAAGGAGGGCAGAAAGTGCAAGGGGTTAAAAGACTTCACCCGCAACTAACGATGCTTCTTCTTTTGTGTTTACTGACACCTCTGAAAAGAGGAATTTGTACGGCAGTCAAGGGCTCTTAGAGGATATCCATTTCCATCTATCTCTGACACCGGACATCTATCTTTTGATTAACCTGACTCTACTCGGGAAGCCACTTCTTGCCTAAGAATTGCTCCACTCCGGACGTAGCTAGAAAATTGCATACCCTGGATTGAAATGTCGTATAGAAATAGAAAAGCATATATAAATAACTAAAAAAGAAGCCGCGCGCGCTCTTTGGACAAAGCTAATGTTTCTGTGGTACTCCCATGCTTTCCGTTGGGCAAAACCCAACTACACCGCTCTATAGTTCTTCACTAGTCGTACAGGAAGGTAAGAAGAACTGACTTTTCTGGAGGGAATTGAATTCTTGTTTGTCAATCAATCTCATGCCTCAACTAGATAAATTCACTTATTTCACACAATTCTTCTGGTCATGCCTTTTCCTCTTTACTTTCTATATTCCCATATGCAATGATGGAGATGGATTCCTTGGGATCAGCAGAATTCTAAAACTACGGAACCGACTGGTTTCACAACGGGGGAACAACATCCGGAGCAACGACCCCAACAGTTTGGAAGAGATTTTGAGAAAAGGTTTTAGTACCGGTGTATCCTATATGTACTCTAGTTTATTCGAAGTAGCCAAATGGTGTAACGCCGTCGACTTATTGGGAAAAGGGAAGAAAATCACTTTGATCTCTTGTTTCGGAGAAATAAGTGTCTCACGAGGAATGGAAAGAAACATATTCGATTTGATTTCGAAGTCCTCATATACCACTTCTTCCAATCCTGGATGGGTGATCGCTTGTAGGAATGACATAATGCTAATCCATGTTCCACACGGCCAAGGAAGTCTCGTTTTTTCAAAGAATAGGGGGTAAAGTCAAATTAAATCCATTTTTTCGTTGGAAAAACCAATGCGCCCGGATAGATAGAAAAGGTTGGAGAGAGTGACTTTAACCGCTTTCCAAATATACCCCGCTAAAAGGGTGAGGGAACTAGAATTGTAACCATAAGGAAATAAAAATGACTATAATGACTATAGTAAAAAAAATAAAAAACTTCTTTTATCCGGATCCGTTAATTAAAGAGGTTACCCGTGCTTTCAATAAATTGGAGGCCAGAGATAAGAAGAAAAAAAAGGAGATGATGTCACAACGTACATCTCCTTTTCTTGATAAATTGGAATTA